GTTTTTGTAGTTGAGGAATTCAACGACGGTTTTTCAGGCCGTAGACCTTGGATAGGCTCCAAGCAAGAACTCTATGACCTACTTTGTGTTGTTTTTGGGGGTTGGTTTTGTTTTGGCTGCTTTGCTGGTTGCGTCTAATCCTTCTCCTTATTATGGGGTTGTTGGGCTGGTTTTTGGGTCTGTTATGGGGTGTGGGTGGTTGGTGGGTTTGGGGGCATCTTTTGTGTCTCTTGTGCTTTTTATGGTATATTTAGGTGGGATGTTGGTGGTTTTTGTGTACTCTGTTTCATTGGCGGCTGATCCTTTTCCTCAGGTTTGGGGGGGTTGGCGTGTTGTGGGTTATGTTATGGGGCTTGTTTTTGCTGCTGGTATTGGGTTTGTTGTTTATGGGTGGGGTGGTGGGGATTTTGGGTTGCGTACTGTTGATAGTGTGGGGGTGTTTTTTGCCCGACTAGATTTTAGTGGGGTGGCTTTGTTCTATTCTTGGGGGGTTGGAATGTTTTTGGTGGCTGGGTGGGGGTTGTTGTTGGCTTTGTTTGTTGTGCTGGAGCTTGTGCGGGGCTTGTTTCGTGGGGCTATTCGGGCAGTTTAGGTTCAGGAAATAGTTTAATATAAAATGCCAGCTTTGGGAGTTGGTGATGGAGGTTTAGTCCTCTTTTTCTGATTTGTGGTTGGAGTGAGGCGGTTGAGTGGTGGTTAAATTAAATAAATAAACGAACGAACGAACGAGTGACGAACGAACGAACGAACGAGTGACGAACGAACGAACGAACGAGTGACGAACGAACGAACGAACGAGTGACGAACGAACGAACACGAAACAGTTTTGTTTCGTGGTTGTTCGTTAGTTTTGTAGGGATTTTTCCAATACCGTTCGTAGTTTAATGGGTGTTCGAGTAAAGTGGGAAAAAAACGGAAAGAAAGGGAAAAATTTTGGAAATTATGTCTAGCAAGCATTAAACGAATAGCATCATAGTAGAGGGATTGTGCGCCTGCCATAACCAGGTGTAAAACAAAGTGCATCAGTGTTACGGTGGTACTGAATATACTTCAACCGTCTCATTGAGTTACCCCTGAGTTTCAAACCGATAGCCAGAGTATGAGAGACGGTGTCCAATGCGCATTAATAGAGGGCGTCGCGGGAGAGATAGGGTAAACGCTTCATAACCAAATGGGGGAGCATGTGCACGGTGCTAGATATATAACGCACGGCGGACACCTGAAACCGTATCATTAATTCATCCTTGAAGGCCAAAAAACCGTTCGGTATGGATTGTATGTCCATGTCAACCAATTGTTTACCCGCCGCACTGGAGATGTTTAATGAGTTGACCCAAAAAAAAAGAACCAAACGTTCTAATCCATTAAAATGTCGAGATTACGAGGCAGAGAGTACGCATATAGCGAACCAGATGACTCTGTGAAGGGGAACGTGAGGTGAATGAACCGATTTATGTGCCTGACCGAGGAACCAGAGGCGCAAAAGAGCAAGAGGTGCCAGGGTGTAGGGGGAAAGTATGGACCTGAAGCTAGGAATGTTGGACCTTACTAACACCGGGTAGATGGTTTCACGTGAGTTGCCCGATTAATAAATAACCCAATACCTGAAACGGGGTGACGAGACAAGACATTTTTAGTCCATTTGTGGGCTGGAACCCAATAAGTTCTTGTACTAGAGCACTTCCGTGTGGTAGGTCAGTTGAATCAAAGAGTCCCATACCTTTGTCTGAGATCATTTAACTTAGTTATCCTTAAACCATGACAAGTTTTATCCGTTGAAGCAAAACCGGGCTGATTCCATTGGTTATCCGGTGGTGTAGTGTATGAGATAGGACATTGACTGTATTTACTAAGCAAAATTGGGCTGTTCCATTGAGTTATCCAGTATTATGGAGTATGACATAGAACATTGACTTCACTTAGGTAAGCAAAACCGAGCTGTTCCGATAATTGTCCGATTATACAGTATATGACATAGAGCATTAATATAATAGTCTTTAGAGATTTAATATAATGTCTATAAGATAAATATTTAATGTACGAATTACATAAGTGAAGAGTTACCCTACGACTGTGGGGGGGTAGGGGGGGCTACCTTTAGCGGGGGTTGAGTGGACATTTAGGCCATAGAGGTGGGGGTTTGGTTGGGACTCTATGGCCTGTTAGGTGTTTTGTTGGTAATGGGGGTTTGTTGTTTATTGAGGGGAGAATTTTTGGGTTACTCTAAGAAGGGGTGAGTCTTCGTCTTTTGGTTTACAAGACCAATGTTTTTGGTGAAACTATTAGAGTTTAGTTTAGGATTTTGTTTTCTAATGAGGAGATGGTGGGGAGTAAAATGAGGATGGTGGTGAAGTAGGTTAGTGAGGCTAATTGGCCAATGATGATGAATGGGTGTTCTACTGGCTGGCTACCTACTCATGTTAGGATAAACAGGTTAGCGGCTAGGGTTCAGAATAATAGTTGGGATGCGGGGCGGAAGGCTATGGTTCGTTGTTTAGATTTGTGGAGGAAGGGGCATAGGAATAGAATTAGTACTGAGGCAGCTAGGGCCAGTACTCCTCCGAGTTTGTTTGGAATGGAGCGTAAGATTGCATATGCAAATAGGAAGTATCATTCTGGTTTAATGTGTGGGGGGGTTACCAGGGGGTTTGCTGGGGTGAAGTTTTCTGGGTCTCCGAGTAGGTTGGGGGAGAATAGGGCGAGGGTGGTGAGTAGTGGGATTATGATTGTAAGTCCGAGTAGGTCTTTTAGGGAGAAGTAGGGATGGAATGGGATTTTATCGCAGTTCGAGGAGATGCCTAGGGGATTGTTTGATCCTGATTCATGAAGGAAGGCTAGGTGGATGAGGACTAGGCTTGCGATTATGAATGGTAGGAGGAAGTGTAGGGTGAAGAATCGGGTTAGGGTAGGGTTGTCTACGGAGAATCCACCTCATGCTCATTCTACTAGTGTTTGTCCAATGTATGGGATGGCAGAGAATAGGTTGGTGATTACTGTAGCCCCTCAGAATGATATTTGGCCTCATGGGAGAACATAGCCAACGAAGGCTGTTGCTATAAGGGTGAGTAGTAGGATGACTCCTGTGTTTCAGGTTTCTTTGTACAGGTATGAGCCGTAGTAGAATCCTCGAGCAATGTGGAGGTAGATGCAGATGAAGAAGAAGGATGCTCCGTTTGCATGGAGGTTTCGGATTAATCATCCGTATTGGACGTTTCGGCATGTGTTGGCTACTGATGAGAAGGCTAGAGTGGTGTCTGCAGTGTAGTGGGCGGCTAGAAGTAGGCCGGTTAGGATTTGTGTCGTTAGGCAGATTCCTAGGAGTGATCCGAAATTTCATCAGGCGGAGATGTTAGAAGGGGTTGGGAGGTCAATTAGGGAGTGGTTTATAATTTTTAGTAGAGGGTGGGATTTTCGTAGGTTGGGGGCCATTAGGTTTTATAGGAGTAGTAGGGTGATTAGGATGGATAGTGCGAATGTTCCTAGGTAGGTTTTGATTAATCCCTTATGTAGTGCGGTGTGAGTTGTGGCTGCTATGGTTTGTAGGTTGGCGAGTCCTTCTGGTCCTGCTTTTTTGTATCAGGATAGATCAATTAGGTGGTTGGCAATTTTTTGTCCGGCGTTTAATAGGGTTAGGGAGGTTAGGCGGTGGGTTAGGGGATTGAAGAATCCTAATGTGGTGGAGAAGTTTGAGTAGTTGTTTTGTTTTGGGTAGGTTAAGGTGTGGGTGATGGTTGTGAGTTCTAGGGCGAGGATAATGCCGAGGGTTGAGACTAGGATTGCTGCGGTTTTTGTTAGGAGGGGTATTGTTATTGGTGGGGTTTGTGTTGGGGTTAGGTATAGTGTAATTAGTAGACCGGCCATAATACTTCCTAAAGCTAGGCGGGTGATTGGGTTTGTAATTTGTGGGTTGTTTTCGTTTATTGGGGTGTTTGTTGGTATTCGAGTAAATTTTGTTTGTACTAGGATAGTTATTCGCAGGCTGTATGTGGCAGTGAGTGTTGTAGCTAGTAGGGTTAGGGTGAGTGCTCAGGTGTTTAGGTATGAGGTATTTAGGTTTTCGATGATTAGGTCTTTTGAGAAGAATCCGGCTAGAAATGGTGTGCCAATTAGTGCTAGGTTTCCGATTGTTAAGCAGGATGTGGTTGTTGGGAGTATTTTTTGTAGCCCTCCTATTTTTCGGATGTCTTGTTCTCCGTTTAGGCTGTGGATGATTGATCCGGAGCATAAGAATAATATGGCTTTGAAGAAAGCATGGGTGGAGATGTGGAGGAAGGCTAGTTGTGGGAGGTTTAGTCCGATGGTGACTATTATTAATCCTAGTTGGCTGGATGTGGAGAAGGCAATGATTTTTTTAATATCGTTCTGTGTGAGGGCGCAGATAGCGGCAAATAGTGTGGATATGGCGCCTAGGCATAGGCATAGGGTGAGAGCTGTTTTGTTGCTGGTAAGGAAAGGGTGGGTTCGGATCAATAGAAAGATTCCTGCGACTACTATTGTGCTTGAGTGGAGTAGGGCGGAAACTGGTGTGGGGCCTTCTATTGCAGCTGGTAGTCATGGGTGGAGGCCGAATTGGGCTGATTTTCCTGTGGCGGCTAGGATGAGCCCTAGTAGAGGAAGTGTTGGGGTTTTTGTGGGTGAGAATATTTGTTGGATTTCTCAGGAGTTTAGGGAGGATGCAAGTCATGCTATGCTGAGGATAAGTCCGATGTCTCCGATTCGGTTGTAGAGTACGGCTTGGAGKGCRGCKGTGTTRGCCTCTGCTCGTCCGTGTCATCAGCTGATTAATAGAAATGATATGATTCCTACACCTTCTCATCCAATAAAGAGCAGGAATAGGTTGTTAGCTATGGTTAGTATGAGTATTGCGATTAGGAATAGTGTGAGGTAGGAGAAGAATTTTGTGATGTGTGGGTCTGATTCTATATAGGATATTGAGAATTGGAGAATTGATCATGTTACGAATAGTGCGATGGGGAGGAATAGTATGGAGTATTGGTCTATTTTAAGGCTGATTGGGATTTTGAAGTTTATGATGAATTTTCATTCTCAGTGTGATGTGATGCTTTCTGCCCCTGAGTGAATGAAGAGTGTTATGGGGATTAGGCTAATGAGGAAGGAGGATTTGATGGTTGAGGTAATAGTTTGGGGGGAGTTTGTGAAGTTTTTTGAAAGGATAGGAAGGATTGTGGGTATTAGGATGGTTGTTAATGTAAGTAGTATTAGGGTGTTGAGGAGTAGGGTTGTTTCCACTACTTTTACTTGGACTTGCACCAAGATGACTGGTTCCTAAGACCAGTGGATTAACTCTTATCCTTTAAAAGTAAGGGGGCTGAGGTTTTAGACTCAGATGCAAGAATTAGCAGTTCTTGTTGGTTGAACCTCCCCTCGGCAGGTAAGAAGGGTTTAACTTCTATTTTTAGGGTCACGGTCTAATGTTTGGTTTAAACTATACTTGCATGAGAGGGGACCGGAGATTAATTGGGGTTTTAAAATTAGTAGGAGTATGGGGAGGAGGTGGAGTGTTATTAGTAGGTGTTCTCGTGTGGTTGAGTTTTGTAGTGTGGTGATGTGGGGTGATAGTGTTCCTCGTTGGGTGGTTGTGAGTATGAATAATGTGTATGAGGCGGTTAGTAGTGTGGCGGTTCCGGTTAGGAGGATTGTCAGGGGGGATCAGTTGAATAGTGCAGTTATAATACTTAGTTCGGCTATTAGGTTAGTGGTAGGGGGTAGGGCTATGTTGGTTAAGTTTGCTAGGAGTCATCAGGTGGCTGTTAGGGGTAGGAGGGGTTGTAATCCTTGGGTTAGTAAGAGAATGCGGCTGTGGGTACGTTCGTAGTTGGTGTTGGCTAGGCAGAATAGTATGGAGGAGGTTAGGCCGTGGGAGATTATGAGGATTATAGCTCCTGAGAATGATCAGTGAGTTTGGATTATGCATGCGGCGATAACAAGTCCTATGTGGCTTACGGAGGAGTANGCGATTAATGATTTTAGGTCGGTTTGGCGTAAGCAGATTGAGCTAGTCATTAGTGCTCCTCATAGGGCGAGGGTGATAAATGGGTAGTGTAGTAGGTTGTTTGTGGGTATGTCTGTTAGGCAGGTGGCGCGTATGATGCCATACCCTCCGAGTTTTAGGAGGAGGGCAGCAAGTAATATTGAACCTGCGATTGGGGCTTCTACGTGTGCTTTAGGGAGTCATAGGTGGAGTCCGTATAGGGGTGCTTTTACTATGAAGGCTATGAGGAGGGCGGAGTTTAGGAGGGTGGTGGATCAGTGTTTGGTTGGTTCGGATAGTGGGGGGTGGGGGTGTAGTTTTAGGGTGGGGAGGTGAAGGGTGCCTGTTTGTGATTGTAGGTAAAGGATTGCGATTAGTAGGGGGAGGGAGCTGATGAGTGTGTAGAATAGGAGGTAGATTCCGGCGCTTAGTCGTTCTGGTTGGGCTCCCCATCGTGTGATTAGGATTAGCGTTGGGATTAGTGTTGCTTCGAAGGAGATGTAGAATATTATGAATTCTGTACTTGAGAAGGCTAGGATGATCAGAGGTTGGACTGTGATTAGGGTTGTTGTAAAGATTCGTTTTCGTATGATTGGTTCGTGTTGTAGGTGATTTTGACTTGCTAGGATTATAAGGGGTGTAAGTCAGCAGGATAGGACTAGTAGGGGGGAGGATGTTTGGTCAATTCCTGCTCATTGGGTTAAATTTTTGTAGGGGTAGTATGAAGGTGTGAATCATTGCAGGCTTAAGGTGGCGATGAGTAGGCTATGTATTGTGATGTTTGTTCATATAAGTTTGAGGGGGGAGAGTAGGGCTGTTGGGAGGAGTATTATTGTTGGTAGGATGATTTTTAGCATTGTAGGAGGTTTAGATTTTGCAGATGGTCAGATCCATGGGTTCGTGTGGAGGCTACTAGTATTGCTAATCCTGTGCCTGCTTCGCAGGCTGCGAATGTTAATATGAAGATTGGTGTGAGGGTAAGGGATGGTGTTTGGTTTTCGATTGGTCATGTTGATAGGGCGATATATATTGACAGTATTATGCTTTCCAAACATAGTAGGGCAGAAATGAGATGTGTTCGATGGAAGGCTAGTCCTAGGCTGCTTAGGGCGAAGGCAGAGTAGAAGCTTAGGTGGAGGAGTGGCATGGAGAAAGTCATAGGATAAGCTATGATTTGTTGAGTCGAAATCAACTGTCTTTCTTAGACTAACTCTCTTTATTCTGCCCATTCTAATCCTCCTTGTGTTCACTCATAGATTAGGCCTAGGGTTAGTAGGAGGATGATAGTGGAAGCTCAAATTAGAGTGGTGGCTGGGTGTTCTAGTTGGGTAGCTCATGGTAGGGGTAGTAGGAGTGCGATTTCTAGGTCGAACAGGAGGAATAGGATGGCTACTGAGGAAGAATCGAATAGAGAATGGGAGTCGGGCAGAGCCTAATGGGTCGAATCCACATTCGTATGGAGATAGTTTTTCTAGGTCTGGGTTGATTTTGGTGAGTCAGAAGTTTAGTAGGGTTAGTATTATGCTGATAGTGAGGGTTGAGATTAGTATAAATATGATTATGTTTATTACTCTTCTCTGGGGTTATACCAGATTTAAAAGATTGGAAGTCTATTGTAATGGATATACTAGAAGAGTAGGATCCTCATCAGTAGATGGTTAGGTAGAGGAAGAGTCAGATGATGTCTACGAAGTGTCAATATCAGGCTGCGGCTTCAAATCCGAAGTGGTGGTTAGGTGTGAAGTGGAATTTGGTTAGTCGTAGGAGGCAGATTAGTAGGAAGGATGATCCAATTATGACATGGAGTCCATGGAATCCTGTAGCCACGAAGAAGGTTGAGCCATATACGCTATCGGCGATTGAAAATGATGTCTCGTAGTATTCTGTGGCTTGTAGGGCGGTAAAGTATAGGCCTAGGAGGATCGTTAGTGTTAGTGATTGTGTTGCTTGTTTTTGGTTCCCTTCGATGATGCTGTGATGTGCTCAGGTTACGGTAATACCCGAGGCTAGTAGGATAGCTGTGTTTAATAGTGGGACTTCTAGGGGGTTTAAGGGAGTAATTCCGGCTGGGGGTCATTGGTTTCCTAGTTCTGGGGTGGGTGCTAGGCTGGAGTGGAAGAAGGCTCAGAAGAATCCCAGGAAAAAGAAGATTTCTGAGGTGATGAAGAGGATTATACCATATCGTAATCCTTTTTGAACTGTTGGTGTATGGTGACCTTGAAATGTGCTTTCTCGTACGATGTCTCGTCATCATTGAAGTATGACTAAGATGATTGATGTGAGTCCAAGGATTAGGAGTTGAGATGAGTTGTAGTGGAATCATATAATTAGTCCGGATGTGGTAAGTAGGGCGGCGGTTGCTCCGAGAATGGGTCATGGGCTGGGGTCTACTATGTGGTAGGAGTGTGCTTGGTGGGCCATTAAATGTTTTCTTGTAGGTAGAGGCTTAATAAGAGGACGAAGACGTAGGCTTGGATTATGGCTACTGCTACTTCTAGAATTGTTAGTAGGAGAAGGATTGTGGTGGTTAATAGAGATACTGATGGAAGGATGGGTAGTAGGGTGATGGTGGCTGTTGAGATGAGTTGAATTAGGAGATGTCCGGCGGTGAGGTTTGCTGTGAGGCGGACTCCTAGGGCTAGTGGTCGAATGATGAGACTGATGGTTTCGATAATGATTAGGGCTGGGACTAATGGGGTGGGTGTTCCTTCGGGCAGGAGATGTCCTAGGGAGATTGTTGGTTGGTTTCGTAGGCCTGTTAGTAGGGTTGCAAGTCATAGGGGTAGGGCAAGAGCTATGTTTATTGATAGTTGTGTAGTCGGGGTGAATGTATAGGGTAGGAGGCCTAGTAGATTGATTATTAGTAGTAGTATTATTAGTGATGTTAGGATGATGGCTCATTTGTGGCCTGGTTTATTTAGTGGTATTATGAGTTGTTTGGTGATTGTGTTGATGAATCATGATTGTAGTGTAGTTAGGCGGTTAGTAGCTCATCGGTTGTTAGGTGAGGGGAGTAGTAGGGCGGGCATGAGTGTTGAGAGGAGGGTTAGTGGGATCCCTAGCAGGTATGGACTTGTAAATTGGTCGAAGAAAGTTAGTATCATGGTCAGGTTCAAGGGGTGTTTTTGGTGGATATAGGATTTTTGTTGATTGGGGGGTTTATGGAGGTAAATGATAGTGTTTTGGGTTGCAGGATGAGTGAGAATGTGATTCATGATATGACTATGATGAAGAATCAGGGGTTTGGATTAAGTTGTGGCATGTCATTAAGGAGGGGTTTGGTCCCTCTTTGTCTAGCTTAAAAGGCTAGTGCTGGTACATAGCTTCTTAATGATTAGGAGGTTAGGAGTGAGGATCAGGTTTCGAAGTGGGTGAGAGGAGTGGATTCTACTATGATAGGTATGAAGCTGTGGTTTGCTCCGCAGATTTCTGAGCACTGTCCGTAGAAGATTCCTGGGCGTGTGGTGATGAATGATGTTTGGTTAAGTCGTCCTGGGATAGCGTCAGTTTTTACTCCTAGTGTAGGGACAGTTCATGAGTGTAGTACGTCGTCTGCGGTGATGATGATGCGAATTGGGGATTCTATTGGTACGACGACTCGGTGGTCTACTTCTAGTAGACGGAAGTGTCCTATGGGTAGTTCTGTTGTTGGGGTTATGTAGGAGTCGAATGATAGGTCTTTGAAGTCTGTGTATTCGTAGGATCAATATCATTGATGTCCGATGGCTTTTAGGGTTAGGTCTGGTTCGTCGATCTCGTCTATTATGTAAAGGATTTGGAGGGATGGTAGGGCTAGTAGGATGAGGACGATTGCTGGTAGGATGGTTCAAATTAGTTCAACTTCTTGTGCGTCGACAGTGTTTGATGATAGTTTTTCTATTAGTATAAGTGTAAGTAGGTAGAGGACGAGGCTGCAGATGGTTAGGGCAACTATGAGGGCGTGGTCGTGGAATTCGATGAGTTCTTCTATGATGGGAGATGAGGCGTCTTGGAATCCTAGTTGTGAGTGGTTTGCCATGTAGAAGTGTATAGGGTTTTCACCTATAGTTTGGCTTTGACAGGGCCATGTAATTGGTTTACTAACACTTCATGAGAAAGAAGCATAAGTGGTTTGTATGCGGTTGGCTTGAAACCAGCAGGTGAGGGTTCGATTCCTTCCTTTCTTGTACTTGGACGAAGGCGGGTTCTTCGAATGTGTGGTATGGAGGTGGGCAGCCGTGGATTCATTCGATGTTGGTGTGGGTTAGTTCTGGTTGTAGAATTGTTCGTTTGGAGGCGAAGGCTTCTCATACGATAAAGGTTAATATGATTACGGCTGTTATTGAGATTAATGAGCCGATGGATGATAGGGTGTTTCATAGGGTGTAGGCGTCTGGGTAGTCAGAGTAACGTCGTGGCATGCCTGCTAGTCCTAAGAAGTGTTGGGGGAAGAATGTTAGGTTTACCCCTGTGAATATAACCCCAAAGTGGGCTTTGGCTCATGTTTGGTTTAGGGTGTATCCGGTAAATAGGGGGAATCAATGGGTGAATCCTGCTAGGATAGCGAAGACAGCGCCTATGGATAAGACGTAGTGGAAGTGTGCTACTACATAGTATGTGTCGTGTAGGGCGATGTCTAGTGATGAGTTTGCTAGGACGATTCCTGTTAGGCCTCCTACGGTGAATAGGAAGATGAATCCGAGGGCTCATAGGATGGGCGGGTCTCATTTAATGGTTCCTCCGTGTAGTGTGGCTAGCCAGCTAAATACTTTAATTCCGGTGGGGATGGCGATGATTATGGTAGCGGATGTGAAGTATGCTCGGGTGTCTACGTCTATTCCTACGGTGAATATGTGGTGGGCTCATACGATGAACCCTAAGAATCCAATTGATAATATGGCTCATACTATTCCTATGTATCCAAATGGTTCTTTTTTGCCTGCGTAATAGGTTACTACGTGTGAGATGATTCCAAATCCTGGGAGAATGAGGATGTATACTTCTGGGTGTCCAAAAAATCAAAAGAGATGTTGGTATAGGATTGGGTCTCCCCCTCCAGCAGGGTCAAAGAATGTGGTGTTTAGGTTGCGGTCTGTGAGGAGCATGGTGATTCCGGCAGCTAGGACGGGGAGAGATAGAAGGAGTAATACGGCTGTGATTAGGACGGATCATACGAATAGGGGGGTTTGGTATTGTGATAGGGCGGGGGGTTTTATGTTGATGGCTGTGGTGATGAAGTTGATTGCTCCGAGGATGGAGGATACCCCTGCTAGGTGGAGGGAGAAGATGGCTAGGTCTACTGATGCTCCTGCGTGGGCTAGGTTTCCGGCTAGGGGTGGGTAGACTGTTCATCCGGTGCCTGCCCCTGCTTCTACTGTGGAGGAGGCTAGTAGGAGGAGGAAAGATGGGGGGAGTAATCAGAAACTTATGTTGTTTATACGGGGAAATGCTATGTCGGGGGCTCCAATTATGAGGGGGACTAGTCAGTTTCCGAATCCTCCGATTATAATTGGCATAACTATGAAGAAGATTATCACGAAGGCATGGGCGGTGACGATTACGTTGTAGATTTGGTCGTCTCCTAATAGGGTTCCTGGTTGTCCCAGTTCTGCTCGGATGAGAAGGCTTAGGGCAGTACCGATTATTCCTGCCCATGCGCCAAAAATTAGGTATAGAGTGCCAATGTCTTTGTGGTTGGTTGAGAATAGTCATCGGTTAAGGGTCACAGGTAATATTGGTAAGATGGCTGAGTGTTTAGGCGTTAGGCTGTAGTCCTTTTTACGGGGGTTTAATTCCCTCTCTTATCGACTCTGTAGTGAAGTTCATGTTGAGTTGCAAACTCATTGATATGTGTTTGAAGCACATCAGAGTCTTTTTAGGCAGAGGTCTGTTGGTTTAGGACTCCTAGCTGTTAACTAGGGATATCGTGGGGTCGAAGCCCACCTGCCTAGTAAGGTCCTAGCTTAATGAAAGCGTCTGAGTTGCATTCAGGGGATGTAGGTTAATGTCCTGCGGATCTTAGCAGAAACTAAGAGGTTTAAACTCTTGTTTAAGGCTTTGAAGGCCTTTGGTTTGTATTATCCTAAGTTTCTTAAGTGATGGTGAGGATTATAGGGGAGATTGGTAGGAGCAGGATTGATAGGGAGGTGGATGTTGGGATTAGAGTGTTGGTTGGGTTTTTGGTAAATCACTGTTTTATTTTATTTGAGGGGGTCGGTGGTAGGGTGATTGTTGAGCAGTATGCTAGGCGTAGGTAAAAGAATAATCCTAGGAGGGATAGTGTGGAAATGATTACTGTTGTTAGTGTTATTTCTTGTTTAATGAGTTCTTGGATGATAAGTCATTTGGGTAGGAAGCCTGTTAGTGGGGGAAGGCCTGCTAATGATAGTAGTGTTAATATGAGAGTGGTATTGAGTGCGGGGGTTTTGGTTCATGAGGTTATTAGTGTTGATAGTTTTAAGGTGCTGGTGGCGTTTATAGTGAGGAAGATGGGTATTGTTATTAGGGTGTAGATGTAGAAGGTTAGTAGTGTTAGTTTTGGGTTGTAGGCGATGATGATGGTTATTCAGCCTAGGTGGGAGATTGATGAGAAGGCTATGATTTTTCGGGTTTGGGTTTGGTTTAGTCCTATTCAGCCGCCGAGGGCAATGGATATGATGGATATGAAGGTGAGTAGTGTATGGTTTAGGGAGTGGTGGGTGATGGTTAGGATTGTGGTTGGTGGAAATTTTATGATTGTTGAGAGTAATAGGGCAGTGGTGAGGGGTGATCCTTGAAGTACTTCTGGGAACCAGAAGTGGAAGGGGGTTAGGCCTAGCTTGATGGCGATTGCGGTTGTTAGCATGAGGCATGATGGGGGGTAGGTGAGTTGGGTGATGTCTCACTGTCCAGTGTGTCATGCGTTGATTATGCTTGAGAAGAGTATTAATGTTGAGGCAGCTGCTTGTACTAGGAAGTATTTGGTTGTTGCTTCAATGGCTCGAGGGTGGTGGGGTTTTGCGATTAGGGGAATGATCGATAGGGTGTTAATTTCTAGTCCTGCTCATGCTGTAATTCAGTGGTTGCTTGTGATTGTGATTGTGGTTCCTAATAAGATGCTTGTGGTGGAGATTAGTTTGGCGAGTGGGGTTATTAGTAAAGGAGGGGGTTTAACCGTCATTTTCGGGGTATGGGCCCGATAGCTTTGTTAGCTGACTTTACTGGGTGGTAGGAAATAATATAAAGGAAGTATGGAGGATTTTGATTCCTTTTGTGTAGGTTCGATTCCTGCTTTTCTAAGGTTAATAGGAAATGAGAGGATTGGTGTACCTCTATGTTCACTTTATCACAGTGACCCTTAATGTTCGGGCACATTTCCTTAGGTAAGGAGGTAGGCCCGCATAGGAGATTGGTATGCTGGTGTGTCAGAGGTGGAGGGATAGTGTTAGTGGGAGAAAGTTTTTTCAGAGGAGGTGTATGAGTTGGTCGTATCGGAAGCGTGGGTAGGAGGCTCGGATTCATAGGAAGCTTGAGGAGAGGAGTAGGGTTTTGGTTGCTAGGATGATGGGGAATAGTTCTTGAGGGGGGTTGAGTGTGCTTGGGTTTAGAAATAGGATGGTGGTTAGTGTGTTTATAAGTATGATGTTTGCATATTCGGCTAGGAAGAACAGGGCGAATGGTCCTGCGGAGTATTCTACATTAAAGCCCGATACGAGTTCTGATTCTCCTTCGGTGAGGTCGAATGGGGAGCGGTTTGTTTCGGCTAGTGTTGAGATGTATCATATTATTGCGAGGGGTCATGAGGAGAATATGAGGTATAGTGGTTCTTGTGAGATGGCGAGGGTGGTTATGGTGTAGTTTCCGCTTAATATAACTATGGATAAGAGGATGATGGCGAGGGTTACTTCGTAGGAGATGGTTTGTGATACTGCCCGTAGTGCTCCAATTAGGGCGTATTTTGAGTTGGATGCTCAGCCTGACCATAGGATTGAGTAGACAGATAGGCTGGATATTGCTAGGAGGAAGAGGAGGCCTAGGTTTAGGTCTACGAGAGGGAGGGGGAGGGGGAGAGGGATTCAAATTGTTAGTGCGAGGAGGAGGGCTATTATGGGGGTGGTGATGAATAGTAGTGGTGAGGATGTTGAGGGGCGGATTGGTTCTTTAATGAATAGTTTGACGCCATCAGCTATGGGCTGTAGTAGGCCCAAGGGGCCCACAATGTTGGGTCCTTTTCGGGATTGTATGTAACTTAAGATTTTTCGTTCGACTAGTGTTAGGAATGCCACAGCAATTAGGATGGGGATTATATAGGTTAAGGTTATGACTGGGTGGGTTAATGGGATGGTTGTTTGTGTCATGGTGGGAGCTAGGGAGAGGATTTGAACCTCTGATGTAAAGGGTTTAAGTCTTTTGCATTGCCGGGCTCTGCTACACTAGCTGCCTTTTTCGTTGGTGTTAATGGGTGGTCCTTAGGTGGTTTAGTGGAAGGCATCACTTGGGGAGAGGGCGTGCTTGAGGTATTGGCCCTACTTCTCCGGTCCTTTCGTACTGGGAGAGGTTGATCATAGATAGAAACCGACCTGGATTGCTCCGGTCTGAACTCAGATCACGTAGGACTGTTAATCGTTGAACAAACGAACCCTTAGTAGCGGTTGCACCACTAGGATGTCCTGATCCAACATCGAGGTCGTAAACCCCCTCGTCGATAGGGGCTCTTGGAGGGGATTGCGCTGTTATCCCTGGGGTAGCTTGGTTCATTGGTCAATTTTATTGGGTCTGGGTGCTGTTAGCGCGTTGAGGGGTTGCTCTTGGTTAAGGGGTTTGGCCTTGTTTTTGGAGGATCTTTTGTTCTCCAAGGTCGCCCCAACCTAAAAATGTTAACCAGTGTTTTGGGAAGTGGGCCTTGGTAGGGTTTTGAGTTTTGAGGTGTTGTGGTTAATGATTTTGAAGTTCCACAGGGTCTTCTTGTCTTATGTAAGTATCTTTGCTTTTGTACAAAGAGATCAGTTTCATTGATTGTCTGCAGGAGACAGTTAAGACCTCGTTTAGCCATTCATACAGGTCTCGATTTATGGGACAATTGATTGCGCTACCTTTGCACGGTTAGGATACCGCGGCCGTTGAATTTAGTATCACTGGGCAGGCATCACCTTCAATACTTGTTTGGCTGAAGGCTATGTTTTTGGTAAACAGTCGGGCCTTGGGTTTGCCGAGTTCCTTTTGCAGATTTTAATCATCCTAGTGTGCGCTCCTGGGTTGGGTTGACAGGGTATGTTCAATGTTGTTTAGGGAAAAGATTGTAGTTATGCTGTTAATGGGTTATCAGGTTGGCGCTTAAGGGGACGAGTGTCCTGGTTACTCGTTTTAGCATAAATTCATCTATGTTAATAGGTTAGCTCACTATGGTTTAGGGAGTCGCATTGTTTTTGGGATTTTTTTGTTGTGGGCTTTGACGCTTTCTTTGGTGGTGGCTGCTTTAAGGCCTACTTGAGTTGGTGGGTTGGTGGTTATCCGCTGGTGGAGGTTGTATCCTATTTTAAAGGGGCTGTACCCCCTTTAAATAGCTCTTAGCTCGCTGCATGGGGATTGGGTTTGTTTGCTTGTTGGGGAGGGGCTAAGGTAGAACTTAAATTCTCTTTGTGGGCAACCAGCTATCACCCAGCTCGGTTGGCTTTTCACTTCTACTAACAGGTCATCCCACTCTTTTGCAACAGAGACGGGTTAGCTCTTTATAGCTGCTTGTAAGTAGCTCGCTTGGGTTTCGGGGTGGCAGGCTTTAGCTCGCTTTGTCTGGTTATTCTTGCTAAATCATGATGCAAAAGGTACAAGGGTTTATCTTTGCTGTTTGGTGCTTGGGTTTTCATTTTTATTTCATCTTTCCCTTGCGGTACTTTTTCTATAGCGCTCAATGGTGTGCTTTTCTATCACCTATACTGGGCTTGGGTGAATGTTTTATTTGAGTTGGGTTAGTGGGTTTTTGATTTTTGGGTTGTGTGAGGCTAGGGTAGGCTGATCAAGGCGATCTGGTGGATGTCAGATATCTTTCAGGTGTAAGCTGAATGCTTTGTTTGTAGCTACGCCTTGGTGTGCTAAGTGCACCTTCCGGTACACTTACCTTGTTACGACTTACCTCGTCTTTGGCTTGTTGTTGTATTAGTTATTGGGTGTTAGGGGCTTGTGAGGAGGGTGACGGGCGGTGTGTACGTGCCCTAGGGCCAGTTTAAAGGGGGCTTGATTGTCCCGCTTTACTACTAAATCCGCCTTCCAGAGGTGGGTTTCAGACCTCTTTTCGTTAGGGGTTTTCTAGTTTAGAAAATGTAGCCCATTTCTTCCACTTCATGGGCTATACCTTGACCTGTCTTATTAGCGGTGGTAGCTGTTGGGCTCACTGTTGTGCTCTCATTGAAGGTGGGCTGGGGACGGCGGTATGTAGGCTGTTTTGGCAAGAAGTGGTCGGGTGGATCGTGGGTTATCGATTATAGAACAGGCTCCTCTAGGTGGGTTTAGGGCACCGCCAAGTCCTTAGAGTTTTAAGCGTTTGTGCTCGTAGTTCTCGGGCGGATGTTTGTGTTTGGGAAACATCGAGATTTAGGGCTGGGCATAGTGGGGTATCTAATCCCAGTTTGTGCCCCGGCTTTCGTGGGGTTGGATGGATCATTACTACTAAGGTCTTTTTTAGGGTGGGTTTCAGGGTGCCTTGGGCTTGTGACGGCTTGGGGAGGGGTTTAGCCTTAGCTTGTTGTGATAGTCTTTGGCCACGCTTTACGCCGTGTACGGTTAATTTGGGTTTCTTGTGTGACCGCGGTGGCTGGCACAAGATTTACCAACCCTGGTTGCTTTGGCTAAGTCAGGCTTACGCCTATTGCTTAATGTTAATTACTGCTGAGTACCCGTGGGGGTGTGGCTGAGCGAGGCGTCTTGGGCTACTAAGGGTGGGTGTGCCTGATGCCTACTCCTTGTGTCTTGGTAAGAGGTTGGGGGCGTATGCACTGGGACGCGGATACTTGCATGTATATGTTGGGCAAGAATTAACGGTAAGGTTAGGACTAAGTCTTTTGTCCTTGGGAGGGGGTGGTGGCATCCGTCTTGGCATCTTCAGTGCCATGCTTTGTTTAAGCTACAGGGACGGGGGGGTTATTTGTTTATTGTTTGGGGATCTCAAAATAAATAAACAAATAAACAAAGGAACGAGTGACGAACGAACGAACGAACGAGTGACGAACGAACGAACACGAAACAGTTTTGTTTCGTGGTTGTTCGTTAGTTTTGTAGGGATTTTTCCAATACCGTTCGTAGTTTAATGGGTGTTCGAGTAAAGTGGGAAAAAAACGGAAAGAAAGGGAAAAATTTTGGAAATTATGTCTAGCAAGCATTAAACGAATAGCATCATAGTAGAGGGATTGTGCGCCTGCCATAACCAGGTGTAAAACAAAGTGCATCAGTGTTACGGTGGTACTGAATATACTTCAACCGTCTCATTGAGTTACCCCTGAGTTTCAAACCGATAGCCAGAGTATGAGAGACGGTGTCCAATGCGCATTAATAGAGGGCGTCGCGGGAGAGATAGGGTAAACGCTTCATAACCAAATGGGGGAGCATGTGCACGGTGCTAGATATATAACGCACGGCGGACACCTGAAACCGTATCATTAATTCATCCTTGAAGGCCAAAAAACCGTTCGGTATGGATTGTATGTCCATGTCAACCAATTGTTTACCCGCCGCACTGGAGATGTTTAATGAGTTGACCCAAAAAAAAAGAACCAAACGTTCTAATCCATTAAAATGTCGAGATTACGAGGCAGAGAGTACGCATATAGCGAACCAGATGACTCTGTGAAGGGGAACGTGAGGTGAATGAACCGATTTATGTGCCTGACCGAGGAACCAGAGGCGCAAAAGAGCAAGAGGTGCCAGGGTGTAGGGGGAAAGTATGGACCTGAAGCTAGGAATGTTGGACCTTACTAACACCGGGTAGATGGTTTCACGTGAGTTGCCCGATTAATAAATAACCCAATACCTGAAACGGGGTGACGAGACAAGACATTTTTAGTCCATTTGTGGGCTGGAACCCAATAAGTTCTTGTACTAGAGCACTTCCGTGTGGTAGGTCAGTTGAATCAAAGAGTCCCATACCTTTGTCTGAGATCATTTAACTTAGTTATCCTTAAACCATGACAAGTTTTATCCGTTGAAGCAAAACCGGGCTGATTCCATTGGTTATCCGGTGGTGTAGTGTATGAGATAGGACATTGACTGTATTTACTAAGCAAAATTGGGCTGTTCCATTGAGTTATCCAGTATTATGGAGTATGACATAGAACATTGACTTCACTTAGGTAAGCAAAACCGAGCTGTTCCGATAATTGTCCGATTATACAGTATATGACATAGAGCATTAATATAATAGTCTTTAGAGATTTAATATAATGTCTATAAGATAAATATTTAATGTACGAATTACATAAGTGAAGAGTTACCCTACGACTGTGGGGGGGTAGGGGGGGCTATT